AAAAAAGGGCGTTCCAGTGCGTCGCAGAGCATTGTCCCAACTCGTATCATCGCAATGATTCCGTATCAGTTGTTCTGATATGTTAAATGTGTAGCCGACCCAGCATTGCCAGGGGACTGAAGCCTGCTACTGTAAAGATTGACTATTACCCATCTCTTTGCATGAAACAACTTGGTGTCTAAGGTGTTTTACTCTAGCAGGTGAAGTTGAGTTTTACCCGTACTCCTACCTAAGGAGTCTTTCCCCTCTGGAACAGGTTCGGGTTAAGACTACGACTCTTTGGCGGAGACTTTGTCTACATCTACCGATTGGATTAGGAAACCTACGGACATTACTCGTAAGATCACTGAATTGCGAGATCTCCACTTCCCATACCTATTTCTCCCTTCTCCGTGGAAGAAGAGGAGACGGATGCTCAATGTGCAATGAGTAAATATGATTTGCGTGACGAACAAAAATTAGTTGAAAACGTAGTTGTTACTCAATCATATGGAAAGCTGTATTCGGCGAAAGTCGCACGTGCAGTTTGGGGGGAGATCCCTCACTAACCGGTGGATCCACTCTACAATATGGAGTGAAGAAGCCAAAATAGTAGCTTAAGACACCGTTGGGAAGGAAAAAGAAAGATTACTTAAAGTCTTTGTAAACTCGTGGTACATCGGAGCAGTGTCGTGAACGAAATTAGAAATATCGAATCGGATCCAATTTATCGCAATCGATTAGTAAACATGCTGGTTGATCGTATTCTAAAAAACGGCAAAAAATCACTAGCTTATCAGATTTCCTATCAGGCTATGAAGCGGATTAGATAAAAGACAAGTAGGAACCCACTGTCTGTTCTGCGACAGGCAGTGCGTGGGGTAACTCCCGATGTAGTTACAGAAACCAAACGTGTAGGTGGATCAACTTATCGAGTTCCCGTTGAAGTAGTACCTGCAAAAGGAAAAGCATCGGCCATCCGGTGGTCATTGATCGCGTGTCGAAAACGCTCAGGTCGAAGTATGGCTTTAAGATTGAGTGATGAATTGATGGATGCCGCCAGAAATTCCGGTAGTGCCATACGGAAAAAGGAGGAGACTCATAAAGTTGCGGAAGCTAACAAAGCTTTTGCCCACTTCCGTTAGTTTTGTTTAGATTAGTTCCAATCCACAACAAAAACAAAAAGATTGTGGATTGGAGCAAGGATCGGGGAGTCAAAAAATACTACACAGAAATGGATGATTGAGGGGTTGACGACTATTTCCTTCTCAGTTTGTTAATTATTGCAATATCTGCAATACGTTGGTCGATGCCAAGCTGCGGAGTGCTTCGTTCGTGAAAAGGCTTGGCGCGGACGGAATTAGTTTCTTAGAGGCCGACAGTGATTAGGGTTAGGAGCGTGCATCATTTAGGAGATAAATCTCATCCCTCTCCTTCCCTTGTTTTAGGAAATCCAGGTTGTGAAAGGAGTAACAAAAATATCGAGATACGGGGAAGAAGCTTCTGTATCCGGTAATCCTAGAGACTCAATCTTTTGGTTGACACAGATATATTTTTGTGATACAATACAAAATAACAGGCTTACTAGCCTGGGGAATCACTAACTCCTTTTCGAAAACCGAGAATTCCCATGACTGCAACTTTAGAACGACGCGAAAGCGCAAGCCTATGGGGTCGCTTCTGCGACTGGATCACCAGCACCGAAAACCGTCTTTACATCGGATGGTTCGGTGTCTTGATGATTCCCACCCTACTAACCGCAACCTCCGTATTCATCATCGCTTTCGTCGCAGCTCCTCCTGTAGATATTGATGGTATTCGTGAGCCTGTTTCTGGTTCTTTGCTATACGGTAACAACATTATATCCGGTGCTATCATCCCTACTTCTGCAGCTATTGGGTTACATTTCTACCCAATCTGGGAAGCAGCTTCCGTCGATGAATGGCTTTACAATGGTGGTCCATACGAACTGATCGTTCTTCACTTCCTACTTGGTGTAGCTTGCTACATGGGTCGCGAATGGGAACTAAGCTTCCGTTTAGGTATGCGTCCTTGGATTGCTGTTGCTTACTCAGCTCCAGTCGCAGCTGCTGCCGCCGTCTTCCTGATCTACCCAATTGGTCAAGGAAGTTTTTCTGACGGTATGCCTCTGGGCATTTCTGGTACTTTCAATTTCATGATCGTTTTCCAGGCTGAACACAACATCCTTATGCATCCTTTCCACATGTTGGGTGTAGCTGGCGTATTCGGCGGCTCTCTATTCAGTGCTATGCATGGTTCTTTGGTAACTTCCAGTTTGATTAGAGAAACCACTGAGAATGAGTCTGCCAATGCAGGTTATAAGTTTGGCCAAGAAGAAGAGACTTACAACATTGTAGCTGCTCATGGCTACTTCGGTCGTTTGATCTTCCAATATGCTAGCTTCAACAATTCTCGTTCTTTACACTTCTTTTTAGCTGCCTGGCCCGTAGTAGGTATCTGGTTCACTGCCTTAGGCATCAGCACTATGGCATTCAACTTGAATGGTTTCAACTTCAACCAATCCGTGGTTGACAGCCAAGGCCGTGTTATAAACACCTGGGCTGACATCATAAACCGTGCTAACCTAGGTATGGAAGTCATGCATGAGCGTAACGCTCATAATTTCCCCCTAGACTTAGCTTCTGTCGAAGCCCCTTTTATAGACGGGTAATATCCGTCTGGTTATGCAGCACAACTGGATACCAAACCCTATTTACCAAAATTGGAGGGTTTGGTATCCACTGGAAAAAGAAATAGAGAGGACTGGTTCGTACGGTAGAACGAAAAGAGAAGGGGATAACGTCCCGTCACAATCAATCTCACGGTCAGCTGTCTCCCACCTCAAATCGAGAAGAACGAAGAGTTAAAATATCGGGATTTCTTAATGAATCGGGAAGAGTTATTAGTTTTATTTGCAAAATGTTTACAACCCTTCAACCTTTGAAGAAGTTAGGAGTACATTCCCCATTTCGCAGATTCTATGTTGTCTTGTTAGATCTATGGAGTTGATATGGCTGTGTATCAATCAAAGAATCATTTATCTAGTTTAACGAATGGACCTCGGTCACTTTCGACTCCTCAACAAGTGACAGAAATAAGGGGCGGACGTAGCCAAGTGGATCAAGGCAATGGATTGTGGATCCATCACGCGCGGGTTCAATCCCCGTCGTTCGCCCATCCGGGGGTAATCCATAATACCGATCCGCTCGCTTATCGCTTGGAACGGAAAGGATTTGTTGAGTTGGGTGGGATATATGTGGGTTAGATAATGACATCGCAGAATTCCCAATCTCATTGCAATTTTCGATGCGGCTATTTACGGAAATAACCAGACTCGACTAATAGAATCTTTTCATACCATCTTGAAAATCTCAAGATTCTCCATATAATATAATAAATATGGAGAATAGGTAGAGAAATAGTCTCGGAACTAATAAGGGAAAGAAACTATGATGAGAAAGGTGGTAGAAGAACGAGTAGGAATAAGGGGCCCAGATTCTTCATCTGAGGTTTGGGACTTCGTCGAAGTCGATGCATTAAAGTACTTCTCCGAATCATTGAAAAACCAACATCTCGAAGAACTTGTAGTTAGTCCGGTTTCCACTAATAAACCTTTTATCAGATTATCTGACTTTTGATTTCTAAGTTCATTGTTTGTACGTAATCTTCGTCATTCAGTAATGAGGGGTAGTAGCGTCATCCTGGAAATGTTGATGTTGCTGTCAATACCAATTTTCATGCATTCCTTAAGTGACAAGGATTCGATCGAGAGAAGTTTTGTATTAGCAAAAGTCATTAATGGAGGTTACGGGATAAGAAAGAAACACACAGAGGATTCTGACAATTCTCCCTACGATTGCTTCCTTCTATTCGAGAGATTCTTCTCTCTTAGAAGAAATGGGAAGGGAAGGGTACCAGCTCCCTACTCCTTAGGTTCAAACAAAGAGATTTCAATCTCTGCGGATTCTTCAGAGGAGGAGATTAGCATTCGTTATGATGATGTGACGACTCCCTTGCTTTCCGGTAGATGGAAGGCACGCATAACAAAGGATTTATTTGGCGGGGATAGATTCAAGGATGAATCTAAAGAGATTCAAGTGGTTCGTGGGGGTAGGCGTTTGAAATATTTGCTTATGTTTTTCAAATCCTATAAACAATTCATAGTTTCCAACAGCGGAAGTGACTGCCACCAAAACAATTTACAGTCGCCGCCTCTCTGCAAAATTGGTAACAGGCAAGATCTGGGTCGGCTACAAGCAATATGGCTTGGAAACGATTCATTAAGTCCCGTAGTATTGAACCCCTGTAAAAGAGCGTTACTCGAATCCGCAGATTCAGTCGATCGACGAGGGGATAAATCGGCGTTTTCCTCTGAGCAAGAAGCCTTTTCCAACTTGTCTTTGTTTATGTCTCATGAGAAAACGAAGTTGTTTTGCAACTCTCTACCCGAATTAGATTATGGAGAAGATAGGAAAGTCTTTCCTGTTCTATACGCTTATCCACAAGTTAGTAATCCATTAATAAACCGACTCACTGACTTCCTTCTCATAATTGGGAAATCAAACCTTCTTTGGGGTGGGGAAATAAATATTTATGTTAGTAATAGCATCAAATCCGAGAAAGGATCTTCTCTATTGGAAATGGGGACAAATATGCCATTTACCAAAATATCTGGCAAGAAACCTAGGTTAGCAAGTAGTGGATACTTCGACTTCGATGATATTCTCCCAAACTGTTTTAAAACATCTCTCAAGATACCTAAGGAAACAACTAATCGAAATGAGATTACTAATCTTCTAAACAAACTGGAAGGAGGAGGGAACCTAGATTCGAGATATTCTCCAGTTAGATTATATGGGCAAAATAGAATCATACCTATCTACTTTACATACATATCTCTTCTCCACGATTATTTCTGCACGTTATCCACTGAATATTTCTCCCGACTCAGATATTGGTTGGATGGCTGTACGGGTGTAGGAGAATACACCAGTGTGACACGAATTGCAACTGAATAAACAGTATTCAAGTGGAAGGATTACGTAGAGTGTCTATCAAATGAATATGTTACCTTTCGGATTGGTGAGTGTAGGAATGTCCAATCCAATATGCATAAATGGCTCAATGCGACGGCGGTTTTGTCTCTCTTGCCTGTCGGGAAAGGAAAACTCTGGCGAAAAGCAATGATGTACCAATTGGAGGAATTCATATGCCGTATGTCAATAGTGGGGGACGGGTTGCTAAGTACTACTGGCGTCATTCTACGTAGTACCAATCGACATACCAAGAGATATCTTCATCGATTTCTCAATATGTTATTTCTTTCTGAAATGATTGTTGCTGGGGCTACTCGCCATAAAGCTATGATAGATACCATCGCTTACTGTATCGAGAAATTGGACGACATAGATGTTGAGAGATTGAACAAAATGGATCATATTGAGCATGATTTTTTCTCAGGTTTAGTCGATGGTTACATTGACCAACAGATACTTTCTTTCAAAACAACTCTTGAAGAAAGAAAGAGTTTCCTAGTCGGGTTTAAACCGTTAACAAATCAACAATCAATAGGCTCTTCGACCGCACTAAAACCTGCGTCGAATCCCACCTTTCTCGGGTTGCCTCGCATCGAAGCTATCCGAGCAGGATTCTCCAGTGAGTCTCTTTTTATTATGGGTAGGCAGATTTGGAATCTTTTTCTTTATGATTTAGGTCGTGAGGGGAATTCAATTAGGAATATTAGTGGGGGTATCCCAAAGAACATTTCCGATCAAATGAATGAGAGAAACGACTCACCTATACGTATACGGAGCCGTCCTGGAAACAACTTCATTCCAAAAATCGAAGGGGGTTTCTTAGTCAGAAACTGCAGCAGTAGTTATCTCAACGTGTTAGAAAACTTTTCTGTGGGCTCCGATGAGAAAGTCATCTCACCTGATATCATCTCATTGATTCATCCCCAACTGTCAGATTCGTTATCATCCAATTTCTCGAAACAAACGGTAGGGGAGGTATCTGGTCACTTAGTCACGCTAATTCAATTTATGTCGCCTAATCTGTCTGAGTCTGCGACAAGAGTAACTCATTTAGATGGACTTCGCAATTCTATCTTGCATCTGACTGGGTTACTGGCAAGTTTGAACTCATCCCCCGGTAAAGCAACAGACTCGTTCCTATCCTCGTGTAGTAACGATGGAGTTTCTTTAGGGGAGGCGCCGGTAAACTCCGACTCGTGGTCGGATCATCAGCGAACCCAACCTCGTCGGAATCTGGTATTAGATCGATTCGATTCTGAGATATTTTTAAAAGATGGATTAGACTCGGGAAATGATTCCACCGGGAATCGAGTCCATCAAAACGGTTTGTTTATTGAGTATTTCTGGGAACCGGAGGAATGGGATACACCTTATTGGTCGCTAAGATTCTCATTATGCGATGACGTACCATCGATATTTCTAGCGAGACCTTTTGGTTTTGGGAAGGAGGTTCTTCGCAAAGATGTGGGGTTCGCAGATTCATCTGCCCGGGAAAAAGATACTCGCCCGTTCCATTTCATCAATTCTAATGAATTCTCAAAAGATTTGAACAGATATAAGATCTCTTGGATCTTCTGGAAAAACAGTATCGGCGAAAAATGGGGCTTATTGAGAGATTATATACCCCTGTTTTTCACCCCTACCTGGTGGAGATACTTCTGCGCTCTAATTGGAGAAACATATCCAGAAATAGGACTTAAGATAAATCACGATTCAAATCATGATCTTCCTAAGATCTTTGGAGGGATTGCTGGGGGTTTAGGAAGTGGCGCACAAGGTTATTTACTCCAAAGCCTGCAAAGGTTAGGATTGAGATTCGGAAGCCATTCTATTAACACTATACTATCCGAGACAGATCTTCTCATTCTCAGAGAAATCCCTAACGAAGCGGAGATGTTACATCTGGGGGAATGGTCGGTATCTCAATTTTCCAATAGGCCTATCTCCTATTGCTACATCCTTTCAATATTATTTGTTCTCGCGTCATTGAAACATCCTTTGTTTGCCGTTTCGGGTTCCAATTCCTTTCATTCGTGGAAACGTTTCGATACTATTGAATATTTAACAGACCCGATGCGTAGATCCTATTTAAAAAAGGTAATGTATTCCCCCCCGACAAGCTAAATGTTAACTAGAGATCTACTGATTCATTCTTTGAATAGATTCTTGAATTATGTAAGTAATATCACCTTCTTCCTTCTTGTGAAGAATGAACTTGATTCATGGATATTTCGTAGGGAAAGCCCTGATATCTTAGAAAGTAAGAAAGAACTACTGACTCAACATTTAGTAACGACTCAGATCCTCTACAGGTATGCATCGAGATCAAAATCCAATTATGATTTATTGAGCAACAATATCTTTCATGAACCTTACCTACAAGGAAGATCCAATGTTTTAGCATACTTACTTCAATTCTGGCAAAATGATCTATTGAGCCACAAGATTTGTAAGTTAGATCCTGCGGAGAAGTGGGCTTTTTCCGCCCTTGGAAGAACTATTGTATTTTCAGCAACAACAAGGCGTAGAGAGAATTTACTAGATATCCCATGTCGTGACATACCTATTTCACTCCAATCGGGATTATTGCTACCTAAAGGAATCTTACTAGTAGGACCTGTAGAGACTGGCCGATCCTCCATCATTAGAGATGTAGCATTCAACTCCTACTTTCCCGTGGTGAAACTACCACTAAAGAAGTTCATATACAACCGATCTTTTTTCAGATTCAGAAATGTACGTGGGAATTTCATTTCGAAAGAGAGCGTACACCGATTAGATATCGTCTTCAAAATAGCAAGAGAGATGTCTCCCTGTACACCATGGATTCAAGATATTCATGAATTGAATATTTGTCGTTCATATAATAAGCTAGAAGCTGATCCCAAATTTTTACTTTGCCGAATCTTGAAGAGTATTGGTCACAAGCTCGGCAACTCCGACATCCGCGCGAACGTCGTTATTGCCACCACTCACGTGCCTGCGAGGATAGATCCAGCTTCAGTAGCTCCGAATCGGTTAAGCTAATTAATAAATCTTCGGAAGTTCAATGGGCGTCAACGTCAGAAAGAATTGTCGATCCTATTACGTATCAAAGGTTTTGAGATAGGGACTAATCCGTCTCTTCTTGAGAGTACTGTGTCTGAAACTGCAGGTTATAGTAAACGAGATTTATTTTTTCTCGCTAATGAAGCGTTATTAATAGGTACTTCCAAAAGGGAAAAGTTTGTATGTGGGAACGCAATTGGATTAGCTTTGCATAGGCAACATTCGACTGTTAGTGATATGGGCAATGGGATGGAACCTGATTCTGAATGGGAAATCTCTTCCTACAAGATGGCGGAAGCCACTCCGATAAATAGTTTGATAGATCTTTTTCTCACAAATATCCCATCTATTGGTCGTGACGCGTTAAAGATGCGATTTTATTACTTGTCTAACTGGTATGTGGAACCTTTAAGAAATGAATCAATAATTGATGAATTCACTATGTTTTCGCATCTCCTAGAGGTACTAGCCAAATTAGTAGCTCACGATTCGTTCCAAATGGATATGGGGAAAAAAGAGAATCTCACGGTTCTCAACAAACTTGTAGAGAATGACTTAAACCTAGCTTGTGGTGTCCTAGAAAACCTCCCAACTAAATTCTCAGGTCCAGAGATTCGTAAGGCCGGGAGTCGACGCAGTAATAGTTTTCCTCTCCCCTTTCCTATTGGAAAACCCAAGTATTGCTCAGGTGTAACTTCCCCAAGTCGCTCTTCCAAATCTATGAGAAGAGGGATACTGAGTAGTCTAACCGATTTCGAGATGCAACAGTCACCCGAATTAAGAAACTCGACGACAGAGATATCGCGTGACATTACTTGGTCCCGCAAGGCTTGGCGTCTCCGTTTCTTGCGAAGCGGAACTTACCAATTGATCAGGCTATTATCCGAACCCAACCATTTGTATAACTTAATTCTGCTTTACTACAATCAGAATTACATACCCCAACAAGATTTCGAATTCAATAAGATTAAAGGGGGAAAAAGTAAGTGGTGCGAGAAAGGCGGGTATCTTTTCAGCTTTGAGAAATCTGTCACTGATGGGACAGATAACTCCATCAAAAGATTGGAAAACCGATTAGATAACTTGTTGTTACGTGAGCAATTTCTCGAATTGGGAATCTATGGCGACTCATCTAATGAGTATGAAACACATTGCGATCGATCTCATGAAACGACTCGACTCTTTGGGGGGCGCTTCATCTGGGACCCCATGCTTCTGTTCCAGCCAGACCCTAACATTCCTCCCTCGCGCCGCAACTTGTTGTCGACAAAAGAACTGGCGCGGAGGCTTTATACAATTTACGGTATGAGAAGGCAGCGCCTTCATAAGATGTCAAATAAGAAAATTAAAGATTTCTTCCTCTATCGCGAAGATAATCCGAAACTGAAACCCGGCTATCGGTGGAAGAATCTCCCTTTGGATGAGGAGGAGCGAGATCCCGGATACATCAGGGAAACCTCTTCTGCAGATATACATCTGCACTATCCACAGCTATTTACTCCCGTTCGTTTGGGTTGCTACGCGGTAGCGGAGGATTTGCCGGAACGATTTCTTCGGTTTAGCCTTCTGGTTCATAGAAACAAATGGATGACACGGAACCGTTACCAATCTCAGGATTTTCTTTTCTATAATATATTACTTGAAACTTATGAATATCTATCCAATCCGTTCCGGTTTGGTAAAGCATCACTGGATCGAACAATCAAACAATTCCTTCATGAGAGTTCGATATCATGAAACAACTGTTGTTTTCCCACCTAGATATTCCCCACCCCGTATAAATCTCCAGCCATAGAATTGAGAGCCAAATCAGTAGAAGGAAGATCTATATTTTCCTTCTACTGATGCGGAAAAAAAAATCTCAGTATTAAGGAGAACTTGGAGACCAGTTACTATAGAAGTATGATAGGAGTCTCTTCACCGAAAGATAGGATTGGGGGTATAGGTTATTCCGGAAGATTTCTGCCAACTTAGAGATCTTTTGTACTCCCGACTTGACTTCTTAATTTGCTCAGTCCAGTCATTGGATACACCGGATTTTCTTGAAGTGGAAACTAAACTAAAAAAAAGGAAAACAATGCCTCAAGTAGATCCTTGTAGCTACTCAGGGAGGGGTAGGATGCGTCACCAGTATTCCCGTCTCCATTCGTTATTGTTGAGGCTTGAAGTAGGCACCACGGTCCAACGCGATTTTAGTTGGCATATGTATGAAATGAAATTCTACTATTCCTAGTCATTTACTGGGGATTCTCGACGTAGATACGAATCTCCCCGGATAGGATTCGAACCTACGACCAATCGGTTAACAGCCGACCGCTCTACCGCTGAGCTACCGAGGAAGATATCAGTCCCATAAATACCTCCCGAGACAATTATCTGGAAGGAGTTAAGCTTTCTCTGCCATTTCATAAGCTTCGTGTAGCCCTAACTCCCATTATAGTTAGGGGCAGTAGCGATAGCAATCCCATTCGCATAGAATAGCCCCCGACTCATGTACATGGGAGGAGGGGGGGGGTCAATCGGCCGAGACAAGGTCAAGATCAACCCCCCCCCTATGATTCGCATTGATCAATCAACCATCAGTGGTTTCTATTCCCCCCCTCCCAAGAGGCGTAGTAGAATAGGATAGTCCCAGGATTCTCTCTCCACCTTCATTTCTAGATCATGGAAAAAACTATTTGAGATAAATAGGGAGAATAAGGGAAGCAAAAAAAAAAGAGAGAGATGGGTGAAGATGCAGGATAGTCGGGAGAAATCAATGCGATTTGGAGCTTCGTGAGACGAAAATAGCAGTTTATGGGAAAGGGGGGATTGGGAAATCAACAACTAGTTGTAATATCTCCATAGCATTAATGCTGAAATAACTCCAAACATTGCTATAGTTAAGTACTGATAGATTCTACCACTTCCTAGATATCGTATGCTTTCGCCTCCAAGAAGATTTGAAACGCCAATGGCGTTCACAAGCCAATCAACTCTATTACGATCAAAACTTAATATTTTAGTACTTAAATCTGCTAAATTATGAACAAACCAAATGTTATAATAATGATCAATATAACCTCGGTTGAGGGACCATAATCTAACAAAACGGGGTAATTCATTAAACAATTTGGCAAATATGACAAACTCTTGTTTGTCAATAGATTCATCTACTCTTTTATATAGATATATTCTATATAGATAGAAAGATATAATCATAGCAATAAAAGATATAGTTAATGAACCGAAAGATTCTTCAACTATTTTTATCAAGAAAAATAAATAATTTTTAAAATCCCAAAAAAGAAAATCATTGATTAACCATTGGAAAGGGAAGCTGGGATTAATTCTTTCCTCAGTCATGTCAATTCCTAGAAATCCAATGAATATAACAAGTATCGAAAGTATAACAAGGGGAAATGTAATGGCTAAATCTGATTCCTTTAATATTTGGTTGTCATAAACCTTACTAGTTTTTTCCTCTTTTCCTAAATATCGGTAAAAAAGCATTCCTGCATCCAAGATCTCATCCTTTTTAAGTACTAGATTAATATTTTTTATTGGGAATTTGAGTTTCCCTTCACCCCAAATATCAATGATACCACTATCAGACAAATAGAGATATTTTTTGAAACTAAAAGAATCCATCTTAATTGCACGAAAATCTCCTTCAAATGTCAACAAATAAGTCCGACACATATAAAAAGCCGTGAGACCTGCCGTACTAGAAGTTACTATTCCTAGAATAGGAGAATATAACCAACTCGCATTTATAATTTCGTCCTTGGACCAAAAACAAGCTAGGGGTGGTATCCCACATAAAGAAAACGTACCTGTAAGAAAAGTAGTTCCAGTAATTGGCATGTACTTACGAAGACCACCCATAAAGAACATGTTCTGACTTTTTTTTGGTGAGTATCCTACTATTTTTTCCACTAAATGAATTGCCGAACCTGCTCCGAGAAATAACAAAGCTTTGGAAAAAGCGTGTGTTATTAAGTGAAATAGGGCAGATCGGTAAGCACCAATACCTAAAGCTAATACCATATATCCTAACTGAGACATTGTAGAATAAGCAAGACTCCTCTTTAAATCTGTCTGAGCAATGGCTAGTGTTGCACCTAAAAAGGCGGTTACTCCACCTATCCACGAAATAACAAGCATTGAAAAGGGTAACACTAGAATTAAGCTAAAAATACGAGCCATAAGAAAGATACCGGCAGCTACCATAGTGGCGGCATGGATAAGAGCCGATATAGGTGTGGGTCCTTCCATGGCATCTGGTAACCATATGTGAAGTGGGAATTGAGCAGATTTAGCTACCGGACCTAAAAAGAGTAAAAGAACCATAATATTTGCAAATATAACATTTACAAACCCCATTCCCTTTAATTCAGTAAATCAATCACACAATTCAGAAATCTCAAAACTACCGGTTGTCCAGTATAAACCTAAAATACCTAAAAGTAACCCAAAATCTCCTATACGATTAGTAACGAAAGCCTTTTGACAAGCGTTTGCAGCATTTGCTCTAGTGAACCAAAAACCTACTAATAAGTACGAACACATACCCATCAATTCCCAAAAAATATAGAGCTGTATAAGGCTAGGACTAAAAATTGACCCTAACATTGACGCAGTAAACAAGCTTAGATAAGCATAAAACCTAACGTATCCCTGATCATGACGCATATAGCTATCGCTATAAATCATAACCAACAGGCCTACAATAGTAACGAGCAGCGACATTACTATATTAAAAAAATCAACAAAAAAACCTATTTCTATGCAAATATTGTTTTTTAAAATCCAAATCCATAAATATTGATGAATTGACTGACTCTCATGTTGTTCTTGAAGTAGAAGAAGTGAAACAAATGTAGCTATTGTTAACGCTAAAATATTTAAAAATGCGCATAAGCGACGAAACCCTAACGTAGCTTTTGAAAAAAAGAAGGCCAATGATCCAGTGAAGCAAGAAGCTAATAATGGACATAAGGGAATAATCCAAGCGTATTCTTTCACAGATATATCAAATTAAAATAAATTGTTATATCTCCTCCTGAATGGTATATATATATATAGTTTTTTTCTTTTTTATTTTAGGAGGAGACACAAGAACAAAATCAAATAGAATGGATACAATTAATACAGGTTAATAAAAGAAACTAATTACGAGATTTTTTTTTTTCAAATGCCTAATAAGCAAAAGAAGCAAAGGTTGACATTATCCCTATGTAACTCTGATACTTAATCAAATCGCAATATGTAAAACGTTTCAAAACCTTGTTTTTACAAGGTTTTTTTCTCAATATATTTTTTGGGAGAGGGAAAGAAAATCGGGAAATTGGGAGGAGGGAATCAAAGTGAATAAATATGCAATTATAGACATTGAAGGAAAACAACTAAGAGTAGAACCAGGGAGGTTTTACGATATTCGTCGTTTTAATGATAATTTAAATCTATGGGGGATCAACACAAAATTCTCTATATACCGGGTCTTGCTTTTCCGTGATGAATCTAATATACATGTTGGTTCTCCCTGGGTAGTTAACGCAGTAATCAAAGGGCGAATATTTCATAGCTGTTTTAGAGAGAAATTAACAATTAGCAAGATTTCATGTAAGAAAAAAACATTACGAATTTGCGGATATAAAGAAAATATGATTAGACTTACAATTGATTCCATTGGGTTTCACTGTAGGAATGTAAGTAGTTGATAATTGCTTAAACTGGTAACTGATATAGTTAAATGCTATATCCACTTCCCAAATCCCTTCAATATTTGTCCTAGTGATTTCTAAGTCTCTTCCTTGATCCATTATATTCATTCTATCAAAACCTATCAATAGAGCTGCTAGTTGCAGATAAAATTACGTTATAACAAAGAATGGCCGTTCCAAAAAAACGTATTTCCGGTTCGAAGAAAAGAATTCGTCGTTTTGTTTGGAAACTAAAATCCCTTGATAAATCGTTAAGATCGTTTTCGTTAGCCAAATCTGTATTAAGCGGACGTTCAAAAAGTTTTTATTACATAATGGAAGAGAAGTCTTCCCAAACGTAATTGTAAGTAAGAATACTCTTTATTTAGTTTGTTGCTTGACAGAAATAAACATCTGAAAGAACAAGACCTAGGAGAACATACTAAGAAGATATTTTCTTTAATCTTTCTGTTTCCAAATTAATTCCCTGTACAAGTAATTTGGATTTGAAAGAATCTTTTCAAAAAATCTCAAAGAGATTACGTGGATTAGCTTTTGCTTAGACATTTCTTTGTTATTATTTGTCTTTGTAAAAATAAGAGAAGAGCGCAAACCCATAGACAGGATAGTATGGTTTCACTAGAAATATAAAAGACTCATTATTTCCATTCGGAATAGCAGGATTTGAACCTGCGACCTCCATCACCCCAAGATGGGACGCTACCAAACTGCGCTATATTCCGCATATTCTTTTATTTCTATTTTATGGATATGTAGATTTATCTATATATCCATGTATTTGTTCATATACTTATGTAAGATTCCTGAATGATTATCTACTTCCGCTATTTTATTTATATATTTCGGTAGGTTTTCCCTTGAAAGAATCTATATATTAGTTGACTTGTTAACCTGAACTAGATAGAATATAGATGTCTATTGAAAAATAGGACAAGAAAACGATGAGCCGCTATGGTGAAATTAGGTAGACACGCTGCTCTTAGGAAGCAGTGCCAAAGCATCTCGGTTCGAATCCGAGTAGCGGCAATTAAAAAAAAGAGAAGAGTGTCGAGATATAGATTTCAACTATGAAAACTATTATAAAAGATTAATAATCATTTATAATATCACAAATAAATCAATTATTATTAAGTTTAATTCGAATAAATCTGAGAGAAATCCTTAGTTCTTTAAAATTACGATGTATACCCGTATAGAATACATACTTGTACATATCTCATTCTTAATGTTTTTTCTTGTAACTATGTTAGATTTGATAAATCTATTGTACCAAATAGATAAATTGGATCAATTTAACAGAAATAGTATTACAATTGCTTTGATTTGTACCACTGGATTTATGATTATTCGATTCTTTCAAACCGGCTATTTACCACTAGGCAATTTGTATGAATCACTGATCTTTTTGTCGTGGAGTTTTTCTCTCTTATATCTCATCTCATATGTCAGAAATCAATATGGATTGGCGCGTGCAGTTTTAGCACCGAGTGCTACATTTATTAATGCCTTCGCAACTTTGAGCCTTCCTCAGCAGATGCAACATTCCACGGCCTTAGTACCCGCCTCGCAGTCTAATTGGTTGATGATGCATGTAAGCGCGACGTTGATTAGTTATGCAACTTCATTGTGCGGGTCTTTATTAGCAATAGTTTTACTAAGTATTTTTTTTACTGAGGTGGGTGAGGAAATGTTGGGACCTAAATGTAAAACAAATATGTATTACATATTTCCTAGTACTAAGTATCAATTCTTTAAAAAAGAAATTGATGTACAAGGTTATTTTTATTTACTTTTTGCAAATGCGCAAAAATGCCAACTAATTAATTATTTAGATAGATGGACTTACCAAACGATAAGTTTGGGGTTTTCCTTTTTGACTATTGGTATCCTTTCCGGATCGGTGTGGGCTAATGAAGCTCGGGGATCTTTTTGGAGTTGGGACCCAAAAGAAACTTGGGCGTTAGTAACTTGGTTAATTTATGCAATATATCTTCATACAAAAATCGACGAGAGATGGAAAGGAGAGGTACCGGCTGTGGTAGCATCTACGGGATTTTTTTTGATTTGGATTTGTTTTTTAGGAGTCAATTTGTTAGGGGTTGGGTTGCATAATTATGGATGGTTAATATGAGAACAGGTAGATCATATCATATTTGAGAAATCCACTATTTAACTAAATCATTAGTGAAGCGAGAATCCAATTCATATAATTGTGATATTAGTTCAATAGAGAAATGAAACCAAATACCTAGAGAGACAGGAACAGGCTCTTAAGATAACTAGATAGATATCCTAAACAAATTATTATCTTAAGAGCCTGTTCCCGTCTCTCCGTATATTTTTATATTTAAAAACACTTATAAAATCAAAACAAAAGAATTGCCATTTTGAAGTGACTAATTAGTTTAACCAAGATTCTGTACTTTGCTACCTTATTCTTCCTGTTTCCCTCTATTATGAAATATCCTGATAGAAAAGTAGAAAACTAGGTATTTTAGTACTCCAAATTGGCAGAATCAAATTTGGATATAAACCAATACCGATTATTGGTAAAAAAAAACAGATTAGAATAAATAGCTCTCTTGGACTGGGATCAATTGAGTAAGGATCTGATTTATCAAAAAACTTATAACCATAAAATAGTTGACGTAACATTGACAATAAATATATTGGCGTTAATATTGTACCGCTTGCTCCTAACACAGTAATTCCCGTCTTGAAAGCAAAAGGGTATTTATTAGAAGTAACAACTCCTAAAAAAACAAGTAATTCTGACACAAAGCCACTCATTCCTGGCAATGCAAGAGATGCCAACGAAAAAATGCTAAACATGGTAAATAATTTAGGCATCTTAACTGCGATTCCCCCCAACTGATCTAGAAGGAAAGTTCGAGTTCGATCGTAACAAGTACCCGCAAGGAAGAATAAAGCAGCTCCAATTAAACCGTGAGATATCATTTGCAATATGGCTCCATTAATACCCGCATTGGTAAAAGAACCAATTCCAATTATTACAAAACCCATGTGCGAAATCGAAGAGTAAGCTATTCGTCTCTTGAGATTACGTTGACTCATAGAAATAAGGGAAGCATATATAATTTGAATTGCTCCAAACAACATAATCCACGATCCCAGTAAATAGTGTGCATTATTTAATAATTCCAAATTAAATCGAATAAGCCCGTACCCACCCATTTTAAGCAATACTCCTGCTAATAACATACATGTGCTGTAATGTGCTTCCCCGTGAGTATCTGGCAACCAAGTGTGAAAAGGAAATATTGGTAATTTCACAGCGTAAGCTATTAAGAAACCAACATAAATAAGTACTTCCAATGAGAGGGGATAAGATTTAGACATTGATTCTTGCATATCAAAAGAAGGAGCTTCATTGCCGTAAAAACTCAGAATCAAAGCTGCTAGCAGAAGAAAGACTGAACCACCAGCTGTGTATAATACAAACTTTGTGGCTGAATAGAGACGTCTTTTACCCCCCCATAAACAAAGGAGTAAATAAACCGGAATTAGCTCTAGTTCCCACATAAAGAAAAAAAGTAAGATGTCTCGGGAAACAAATAGTCCAATTTGGCCCCCATACATAATTAGCATTAAGAAATAAAATAATCGTGTATTACGAGTAATGGGCCAAGCTGCTGAAGTTGCTAGAGTAGTAACAAAACCTGTTAAAATAACAAGACTCATAGAGAGGCCATCAATTCCTAGTGACCAATGGAATTTGATAGAGTTTACCCAGTTAAATATTTCTAGTAACTGAATTGATTTCGAATCAATTTGAAACTTATTATAAAAGATATAAGTGATTAACAGGAATTCCAACATGCAAATACCGAGGGTATACCATCGAATGACTCTGCTTCCACTACGAGGTAATATTGGAATTGCCAGACTAGCAAAAAGTGGAAGGAAGACAACTACTGTTAACCAAGGTATATTACTATGCATAAATTGAAAAAAAAAAGATATAAATTCTAATAAAAAAACTAGATAAATCAAATAATGTGTCTCACACCCGTACTTCGTACGTTTGAAATCTCGGGTATGAGATGAGGTAAATAGCTTAGGAGTTAACTCTTTCGTTTTAATGTCTAATTAATAAGCTAGACCCATACTACGAGTAGTTTCAGATCCCAAATAGACACGGACGCTCAGAAAATCTGTTGGACAAGCAGATTCACATCTCTTACATCCCACACAATCTTCTGTTCTAGGAGCAGAAGCTATTTGATTTGCTTTACACCCATCCCAGGGTATCATTTCCAATACATCTGTAGGACATGCTCTGACACACTGGGTACATCCAATACATGTATCATAAATCTTTACTGAATGTGCCATCGAGCCTATTTCTCCTATTATATTATTAATATAGTGAGTGAATCTCCGACCCTTGCCGGGGAGATCCCATTTCTATTTGCGCAAATCCTTTTCCTTATTATAGATAGGATATAGAATAATTCTATTACCTCCAAAATCTATACGATCAGCTAGGATATTGCGTATTCTCTCTCTTTTTCCCTAGAAGTGGTAAGCTAGGATTACTAGAAAGTGATTGATTCCTCTAAGTAAATTTCAGATAGAATTAAACAAAAAAAGTAACTAGATAAGGTAAATTGGAATAATAAATAAGCGTACGACATTACCTAATCTATTACCATTTTAACAAATTCGATTGATCAATACGAGTAGATCTCCTATTTCGATGGATAGATAAGGCGATAGATAATCCAGTGGCAGCTTCAGCAGCTCCGATGGCTATGATAAATAATGAGAATATCTCTCCAATTTCCCGAGTGTCAAATAGATTGGAAAGTGTAATAAAATTTAGAGCAATCGCATTAAGAATTGGTTCAAGACTCATAAGTGCCCTAATCATATTTCTACTGGTAATTAGTCCAAAAAAACCTACACATAATAGGTAGGCACTCAGAATCAATCCTTGTTCAATCGTAATCTATTAAGATTCTCCTCGAAAATGCTGATAAGTCAACCTTTTGTTATAATCTTTCTGACTTCTAGATTCTATATATAGTATTTAAATTAACCACTTTGAATTACAACCTTTTGTCTTGGTCAGAAAAAGAACGAATTATTACGTGACTGGACAGCTGGCTTGTCGTTGTCTTTAAATGACTTATCATCACGCGCCAAATTAATAGCTCCTACTAAAGCAGCTAATAGAAGTATTGAAACAAGTTCGAATGGTATTACGAATTCACCCAATAATTTACATCCAAGTTGTTGGATATTATTCTTAAATACACTTAATGCAGGATTTCCCAATTTATTGGGAAGATTTAAGCTAAACCAATTTGTATTATGAATCATACTAACTAATAGCGAAGATAGGATTGCGCAAGCCCCAAAAGCAACATTAGATCCCGGTTTATCAGCAACGGCATAGGAACCCACAAAGGGATCAGTAATCATTACAGCAAAGAGAGTTAAAACATTTACGGCTCCTACGTAAACTAGTAATTGGGCAGCAGCTACAAAATCTGCATTTAATATAAAATAGAATAAAGAGATACAAGTAAAAACCAACCCCAAGGAGAAAGCAGAATTAACCGTATTTACGAATGATACTGCGCCTAAACTTCCCAACAAGATACCTAATTCTATGACAATCAAAACAGATTTATGAATGAATACTAATATAGTCATAAAACGCAGTTACTTAGATTTTTTATTTAAATTTTTTTATACTTAAGGCTTATTTCTTTTTTTAATTTAGAAGTCTTAAGGAAACAACTTATCCAGTAACTCTTTTAATTCGAACGAGTAATGGGTTTCGCTTGTTGTTAAGTTTTATTGATTCTAGAGTCTTTTGCTAAAACAAAAGGATTTTTTGGAGTTAAAACAAATCCAATCGAAATGTCTCCAGATGAAGGTAGGGGTATACGCCCTAATGACGTTTGATCATAATTTAGTTCATGACGATCATAGGAGGAAAGCTCATATTCCTCAGTCATTGATAAGCAATTCGTTGGACAGTATTCGATACAGTTCCCACAAAATATGCAAACTCCAAAATCAATGCTATAGGCTTTTAATTTCTTTTTTCTTACGTCTTTACAAAAGATCCAATCAACAACTGGGAGATTGATAGGACATACTCGTACGCACACTTCACAAGCAATACATTTGTCAAATTCAAAATGAATACGTCCACGAAATCGTTCACCTGGATAGTTTTTTTCGTATGGATATTGAACAGTTATAGGTAAACGATTTGAATGATCTAAAGTAACTGCAAATCCTTGGCCAATATAGTTTGCAGTTTCTGCAACTTGTTGACCATACTTTTGAAACTTAAGAATTGATGAAAACATGATATCTATCGTATGTTACTCTTTTCAAAACTAACTAAATTCCCGTAAAAAAAAAGGGGAAATGTAGGGTTAGTTATGACTCTTAAATTAAATAAATTCAACTTGAACTGAAAACATGAATCAGGCGTATTAATCTGTTAACCTAATTCTAAGAGTTGGAATGAAGCCGTTAGTAACAAATTCCCTAAAGCAATAGGCAGGAGAAATTTCCATCCGAGGTCTAACAATTGATCCATCCTTACTCTAGGTAAAGTCCATCTTGTTAAAATGGAGATAAATAGGTAGAAATAAGATTTTGATAATGTGGTAACCACTTCTATAAGCGGGGTCAACACGTTCAATAAATCCTCGAAACCGGTTAAATCTGAGAAATCTTGTCTATTTCTAATAGTCTCTAAGAATGGGATAGGAGAGTTCCATCCACCTGAATACAAAACTGCTACAAAAAGTGAAGAAACCAACAGATTTAGATAAGAACCAACATAAAATAAGCCAAATCGTATCCCCGAGTATTCGGTTTGATAACCCGCTACTAACTCTTCCTCGGCTTCGGGTAAGTCAAACGGCAATCTTTCACATTCTGCCAAAGAAGAAATGAAAAAGGCTACGAACCCGATTGGCTGCCGCCACAGATTCCATCCTAAAAAACCAAATTTGGATTGCATTTCTACAATATCAATCGTACTCAAGCTACCTGATAAAGATAGTCGACGGACTCGCCCGCCTCTAATTCGAAACCGTACATGAAACTTAGCACTTCATACGGCTTCCCATCGAGATCATTAATGGATTCGAAGATTTCAAGGGATACATAAAAAAATCCCCTAAATAAAAAGGATCCAATTCGAATTAATGAGATTCTGTCAGCTACCTTTTTGCTTCCGAATCTATCTGAACCTTATTATGTTTAATATATTTAGAAAGTCAGATTAATAAGGAAACGTTGAGATTATTCACGGTTGTATTATTTCTTCATTTCCATTTTCTGGATTAAAACTTTTAACTCTCCCATTTATACAAATCCCTATCTAACTTTATCTCGATTTTTCCTTTTCATTTGGATAATAAGGGTTACTTCGTTCCAAATAGTATCACTCAAGTGAATGAAATCATACTCGAGAATGAAATTACTTAAATGCACTACTCAGTCATCCCTACCAAAACTGAATTTATTTCAAGTAGCGATACAAAATAAAAAAAAAACGAAACCCTATTGTGCTTCCTATTCATAAATCTCTTGCGTATATTCGTGTTTCTTGTCACTCACTTTATACAACTCTAATGTTAACTTGAAACAAAAATTGACTCAATCCGCTTCAAATCTGAATAATCGATTACAGACCTGGGATCATGTAACAGATAGTAATAGGATGATATATGCTTAGTCCGTACAGGAACTGTTAAGGTTTGACATTGTAACTGCATAAATGCCGTTTTAGCTCACCTAGATAACTATTTGGTCTCTTAGTACTAGAAGTAGAGGGTATATTCTTATAGCTTGTACTCTGCGAGTCGCACGTAGGGATATCGATAGCACACATAGGGCTAAAGGTATTTCGTAACTGATAGCCTGAGCTGCAGCTCTGAGACCACCCAAGAACGAATATTTATTGTTTGAACCGTACCCTGCCATGAGAAGACCTAAAGGTACAATGCTTGAAATAGCAATCCAGAAGAAAACACCTATTCTTGAATCGGATAAAACAATATGTTGACCAAAAGGTAGTACCAAATAAGTAATGAAGACTGGTATGACAGCCACGGCTGGTCCGGCACTAAATAACCAGGTATTTCCCTTACCAGGAATAACATCTTCCTTCAAAACAAGCTTGATCCCATCAGATAATGATTGAATAATTCCTAAAGGGCCTGCATATTCTGGTCCAATACGTTGCTGAACTCCTGCCGATATCTTTCACTCGAGCCATACAATGACTAAGACTCCTATTGTGATTCCCAGAATTAGAATAAAAATGTGTATGAAGATCCAAGTTGTTTCGGAAAGAGTTACTCTAATCTTCAATTCGTTAAAAAAGGGAACTAACTTCTCTTTGCAAAATGTGTAACCATTTAACATGTTAACGATCAACCTCTCCCATAATTATATCTATGCTACCCAATATGGTCATAATATCTGCTAGTTTCATTCCTTTAACTAATTGAGGAAGAATCTGCAAATTGATAAAACCGGGTGGTCGGATTTTAAATCTCCAAGGTAAAACGCTCTCATCTCCGACTAAGAAAATTCCCAATTCTCCCTTTGGAGCTTCTACCCTTACATAATGTTCCTGTTTAGGTAATTTCAGAGTAGGAGAGGATTTCTTACCAACAAATTGGTAGTTGAATCCATTCCAATCTATTTTGCCTTTCCATTGCGCAAGACGTCTACCCTCAAGATTCTCAAAAGGACCACCAGGAATAAGTTTAACTGCTTGTCGAATTATATTTATTGATTCTCTCATCTCGTCGATTCGTACTAAATAGCGAGCTAAAGAATCTCCTCCTCCTTGCCATTGGATTTGCCAATCCAAGTTATCATAACACTCATAATGATCAATTTTACGTAGATCCCATTGAATTCCTGAGGCTCGCAGTGAAGGCCCTGATAATCCCCAATTGATAGCTTCTTGTTTACTTACGAAACCTACTCCTCGTACACGTTTCAAAAAGATGGGATTTCGTGTAATTAAGCGCTCATACTCGTAGATCTTAGGTAGACAATAGTGACAAAAATCCAAGCATTTGTCTACCCATCCGTATGGAAGATCTGTTGCAACTCCTCCGATTCGAAAGTAGTTATGCATCATCCGCATGCCTGTAGCAGATTCAAACAAATCGTAAATCATCTCTCTCTCTCGGAAGATATAAAAGAAAGGAGTTTGTGCACCAATATCTGCTAGAAAGGGCCCGAGCCATAACAGATGAGAAGCTATCCGGCTCAACTCAAGCATAATTACACGTATATAGCTAGCTCTATTTGGTATTTCAATATTTGCCAATCTTTCTGGTGCATTGACTGTAATCGCCTCGGCAAACATAGTGGCTAAATAATCCCACCTGGTTACATAAGGCAGGTATTGCAAAGTTGTTCGATTCTCAGCAATTTTTTCCATCCCGCGATGTAAATATCCCATTATTATTTCACAATCAACAACATTTTCACCTTGCAAAACGACAATAAGCCGGAGAACACCGTGCATAGATGGATGATGAGGACCCATACTTACTACCAGTGGCTCAATATCTTTGAGACGAATACTCGTAAATCACTTCCTTTCTTATAACGAGAAATAACAACCTATTTCTCCTAGGATAGAAAAACGTTCTCTATACAACGTGATGGAATAGTAAATCCCTTCAGAAAGAATGGATAGAGGACTTTTGGTATGGTTAATGGTCTTTTAATCTTCGAAGACCTAATTCCTTGATAATTCTGATAAATAAACCTGTGTTCTGGTTGGACAAAAAAGATAAGAGACGCTTGCGTTTACCAAGTAATTTCCACAATCCTATTTGGGATGAATAATCCTTGGGGTGTAATTGCAAGTGGGAAGTAAGTTTTGACACCCGAAAAGTTAGATAATAAATTTGGGAAGCGGTGAATCCCGTATTTTCGTTCCTACTTGAGAAATATGAATTAATAGATTCTTGTTCCTTCATGGTAATATCAATATTAATCATGATTCTGACCTTGCCTAATACAATTATAAAGGATTTGATTGTTCCTTGTAGCAATCTCGCATTAAGCACCAGAATAAGAGTATCTAGATAGGGGCTGATAGAACAATATACTCATCCCAGAATTGCGATATGCAGCTTCATATCTCAGTCAAAAACAAAGGGACCATTACTACTTTAGTAGTTTTTATTAACTCTGATTAGAAGGATACATCCGGATTCTAAGTGCAGCAAATTGATTACCGTTTGTCATACCGAGACAAAATCTGCTGATACAAGCTATTTCTTCTAAGCGAGAACTTGGCCACAAAAAACGCTTGATCCTATGGATTCCAATTGGTCCGGAAATGTCATGGAGATACGACTTCTTATAAGTACGGGTCTGTTCAATTTTAAATAACATGCTATGAGGATTGTGGAGTCCCATATCCAAATTTCCGGACAATAGTAAACAACGGAGAAATCGGAATTCCCATCGACGTCTTGGTAAAAGTAGATCATCAATATTAGAAATGCAATACTTCTTGTGTTTCCAATTTATTAATAGACTTGAGACATTTGAAATGTATTTAGTGTTATATATCTTCCTATTTAAATGTTTTATGGTTCCAACCTTAAATATAGAATTAATCCTTAAGATGGGTTGAAGTATCTTAAACAACAGATCTTGATCGTCAAATATGAGTGATAGACGATTAGATGAAACAATAGATAAAGTATCGAGAAGATCCAATTTAGTTCTATCAAAGTAGAAATTTAGTAAATCTGAATCTATCTCAGTATTTAAACAAAGTGTGACTAGATCGTGTTCATCTCCTAACGTTCTTGCTAGAGCAATTAAATTATTAATTCTCTCTAATTCTAACTCAAATTTCCATTTCCACCGAAATATGAAATCCGCATCTTCTCTCTCATCTAACATTATTTCATACAATTCGTTTACTACTTTCTGGGATTTACCACTTATATCTAATACTAAATCATATTGATTGCTATCCGCCAATAACGAATCTCTTTTTTGTTTTTTAAAGTTGGAAAAGATCTTTATTCTTGCGACAGTTAGATTTAACCAAGATATCAAATTAAATTGTAAATTATATATTCCTATTACATCGAGATTCCGAACATGAACAAATCTCCTGGTCCTGATTTTTCTACGCTTACCCTTTATTTGTAATTGGCTCTTATGATGAAACTCTTGTTCGGTAACAGCTTGTTGCACGTAGGAGTCTTGTATATCCCCATTTTGCACAGAATCATTTAGAGTATATAAAATATTCCTATGTTTGCGAAGTTTAATAAAATTACCAATCCGATGTTTGAAAAAAGATTTTATCCCATAAAGTGAATAACTATATGATTGACCTGGGAAGGATTGACAACTGCTAGTATTTTTCGTAATACTTCTTTTGCTTAAGTCAGCTTTCCATTTTTGGGGTGATATCTTGTACCACATTGATAATGACACTTTATATTTATGAAGATAATCTAGCCATTCATTCCAATTAGTTTCACTAAAGTTTTTAAATCTATTCAAAAATCCCCATATTTCAACAGAAGTTGTGACGTTTTTGCTCACGAATTGGTTGGTCATTTTGCTAGGTTTCTCATAATTAGTTTTTCTAACAGAACTCCTAAATTGTGTCAGATCTATGCCGGTGTCGGACTGTACAGAAGTATTTTCTATGTCTCTTTTAGGTTGTTGGAGATTTGAATTACTGCTACCATTGTTGCAGCCATTACCACATTGATTTTTTTTTATGTAACGCTCAACATTTTTGTCATTACAAATTAACATGTCTAGATTTAAATAACTCATTAAACCAATATCCCAGAACTCAGCATAGAGACTAGCTTGAGATGACTTTTGAAGGCGTAATAATAGATTTCTCCATACTAAATTGTTTTCACAATTAATGTCATGCAATACTCTTTGCAATTGTATATAAAAGGCAATAAATTCATTTATGGAGTAGTTTGAAACCTTGTCAATTGTGTGATATATATCTAATATTGTCAAAACAAATCTTTCAAAGAATCCACGACAAACTAAGTATAAACTTAATAACGACTCTTTGATCTCTATTGGTTGGTTCCAATCAGGTTTTTCAGTATAAATGAGATTTCCATTGGTTAACATCGGATTATTTGGTACCGAATTGTGTGAAATTCTGTTGAGATCTAATTCATCTGTTTCCGTTATTTTGTAGAAAGATATTGCAGATCCTGTTACAAAATCATTTCTCCGTAATTTTTTTATTATTTCTTCAAGTCGGTGCGAAGAAACAAATCCTTTCTCACTAAGATTCACAGAATGCATTTCCCCACCAATAGCAATAGATCTACTATTGTTTATAGCTATATCTGTATCCTGCCCTAAGCCTTTCTTATTATTTAACCATTTACTGTTCCTGGCTGGAGTAAGAGATCTCATCCAATGTTTTTCAGTTGAATCATAATCAAATGGTGTTTCTTTACTTTGTCTGAGCTTGGAGATATGATGTATCTTTTTTGATGAACTTAGATTTTCCTTTGAAACTCTTTCCCAATTAAACCAAGAGTCCAAAATAGTAAAAACATGTTTAAATCGATGAAACAAGCTTTGCTTGCAAATTCGATTTAATTTTTTACGCACAGGTTTCCAGAAGGGAGTCTCTTTTTGAAGAGTCCCGAAGGGTAAATCAGTTTGATATCCTAAAACAGTTAAATAAGTAAATTTGGGTTTTCTTATCTTCGATCTTTTTTTGTTTCTTAAATTACGATTCTTAGATATGATGTTTAAACCTTTTTGCAAAAGGTTGTTTTGTTTTCCCCTCTTGTCTTTGTGCCAAGGCTTAAGATGAAATGGATATATTAGCTTTATTTGTATACCTTCCCTTAACCAGCGAGGGGGTAACTCCTCTTGAGAGAATTCTTCTCCATCAAATGTACAATGAATGTGAACTTCTTTTCTCCAATTTGTCCAATCTTTAGTCCATTCAGATCTTTGGCGAAATAGCATGCGACCAACACTCTTGAATACTATGAGTACTGGTATTTTAATAAACTTTCGAAATTTAGATTGAAAGATTAACAGATATCCCCTTCCGTTATGAATAGAACCTATGTCTGATCTAGCTGCTACAGCTGAACGAACAAGTTTCAATTCATTCATAAAACCTTTTTTTTCAGGTGAGGTGATCAGAATATTATTTACTAACTGTGTTTCAGATCCAAAATCGATGGGCTTTCTTATTTCAGTAAATCTTGATATAATCTTTGCCTTTTCCCGTGGTTTAATACGCAAGATTGGTTTTTCCAACGACCGTAGAAAAAAAGGGGAACGTATCTTATCTTGGAATATTCTCCAGAGCAATGTTTTTCGTCTTCTGGAACGCATTGATCCTTTGAATAATCTTCGTCGAAAATCAGATATTCTTGCATATCGCTTCACAAATCGCAGTGATTTAGGTTTCCCTTTCGCAGAAGTAACACCTACATTTCGTAGTTTTCTATGTCGGAAATCGCCCTCTACTCCTGGGACATCGATTTCATTCTCGAAATAGAGTGCAATATTTCGAGCAAGATCTAAACATAGATTTTGGGCTTTTTGAAGTCTACGTATTTTATTTTTTAATTTTGACAATCTTTTTAGGTTTGTTAGTGAAGACCTTGTGGTTGGAAATATCGAACCAATTTGGTAACAACATCCGTCTTGTAGGTAAATCAGAAATAATATCTGATCTTCATATTCTAGATTTAGTATTTCTTCCCAAGTAACCTTGCTTGTAGACGAAGATTTAATCTTTTTTAAGATAGTTTGTATCTCATAATCATAGGAAACCCGTTTTTTAAATAGAAATTGGAATATACGTTGACTTCGTGAAGGAAGAAGTTCCCAAGGTAGGGGATTGTCAGTGACTTGCTTCGACTTCCTTTTTTTTGCATAAATCCAATCTTTGAGAGTATTCATTAAACCACTACTTTCCTTTGTCATACTTATCAAATTTCTCTTTGATTCGAATTCAGTCCATTCCCACGTGGCCATGCTTAATTCACTTGCTAATAAAAATGGTTGTGGGACTGGGATTCGTATACGATATTTATTGACTAAGGGATCATAAGGTCGGGGTATTCTTCTCTTTTTTTTCCTTGTTAATCTAGTTCTTTTTATCGTTGTTTTTGAGAACAGAGAACGGGTGTCTAATTCTTTAAGTCGAACAATTAAGTCTTTTTGAAAATTATCTGTTCTTGTTAGTTTTTTAGACATCCAATCTTGTAATCGTAGACAAATTCTCGGAGATCTAGGAGATTTTGTCATCGATCTATATACCCATCTTTCAAAAATTGACAAACTTGGTAATGCTGTAAAAGACAATCTTTCTTTCCCATCTGTTAAAGATTCTCCAAAGAAATATGTAGATGTTCTTGCTTTATAGAAACTGCTATTGCTATCGGATCGACTATTTTTGACAAATCGATTACTTCGATTGGTTCTAGCGGGATCAAAAAAAGAGGTAGGCCAAGGTTTGAAAAACCACCAGAATAGATCCGAATATTCAGCAATATCCCAAAAACTCATATCTATATCATCTGCTTCATTTAAAAACTTTTTGGTCCAGAAAGATATTGGAGCTCTGCCTAAACAAGCGACACCTTGGTAAATGAAAACAATACTAAAAGTTAAGTAAATAGAGCGCTTTGCAAATAAGTATAATATCGGAGAATCCTTTTCCACACGAGTTAAAAGTAGTCTAGATAGATAAATGAATGTAACTTGACCGAGCAACCAACCTATAAAACTAGCAATTAGAAAGGTTTTCTTTGTGCTATATCTGAATAGATTTAAGTAAATAAGTCTTATCCACACAGGATTTGGCAACATAATTGGATTCAATATTTGAAACAAGAAAGTTAATAAAAATAATCTTGTTAGTCTCAAATCACGTAAGGAAAGTGCGGGACGTAAGATATGATAACTTGGAAAATCCTTAAGTATTAAACAAAAGAAAACCATATATGGTATTGATACCAGCGTTAATAAATGCGGCCGTGACAATAGTAGGTAAATTGGTGACCAATATATTGACAAAATTATTATTAGTTGTGCCAAAAATAACCCACTGAGAGAAACAAAACCACTTAGATTTCCACCTAAAAGAAAAGATCTTAGAAATAGGATCTGTGGAGGACCTACTGGGAAAGTTGTGAGTAGTCCATAGTATAAACCAAGTAGGATATAGGTGTGTACGAGGTTTGGACAAGGTAATTGTTTTAATAGAAATAAACTTGTATTCGTTGCAGCTTCTTTGATGTATGGGGGAATTAAATTAAACCTTTTGTGATCTTTATACCATCACACATTTATCCCTGTTTTACTCGACTAAACTAATATTGTCATTTCTAACCGATTTCTCCTTCTTCTTTTTTTTCTTATCTGCTGTTTCGATATTGGTATAGCTATATTGTTGGCACTATTATATGTCAAAATAAATGATCATTCAAGTCAAGTGATCTTGAAAACGGTGAACCTAAAACAAATCTTTTCTTTTGGAAAAGAAAAGATTTGAATAGTGCCCTTAACAGAAAAAAACTGGTAAACTATTTGAATAACCTCTTTAGTAATTATGTCTATCGATTGTTAAAGAATCTTGAAGATAGAAAAGATTTAGATAAATACTTTTAAAATCCCGTTGTTTGCTTAGATAAGCTAGGAGATCTAGAGTCGAAGTTACCTTTGCCTCGTCGCAATGGACGAGTGACTAGCTCGAGAATAGACCGTACATTAGAGGATCCGTGAATTTGTGCAAATGTGAATTCTACTGACCATTTAGTGTCTATGTTCCTAGCCTCTAATGGATTAGCATGTGCCATTCCTGTAATAGCTAAATGGGGTTTTAGTTCATGTATACGTTGAACTTGACCATAATTGTCAGGTTTTTCAACAATCCTAGGTAAAGGTGTACCCATTTTTTGACATGTAGCCTGTAAAAGAAAAAGCTCAGCAGCTTGATATCGTCGATCCATATAAGGAATACCAATCTCGTAAACAATCATTCCGCATCGAATTGAGAATCTCGCTAAAGAAATTTCTAATAAATTATCTCCCATAAGAAAAACCGATTTACCTTCTATAACTCGGAGATAATCTTTAACATTTTCCCAGAGTTGATTTTCCCTTTCTTCTAAGCCAGTTGTTTTAACCTGTAAAACCGAGCAAATCTTCTCGATCCAAGCCCGTGTCCCATCAGGACCAATGGGAAAAGGTGCCCCAATTAATTGACATCTCTTTCGACGCATTAATGTTGTTGCCGTACGACTCAGGAAAGGATTCACCCCACACACGTAAACGTTCTCTCCTAACCCGGGTAGTTCACTGTACTTCTGAGAAGGTAACCAGCCTGAAACAGAGATTGATTGACGCTTCAATTCCAAACTCAATTGCGAAGCTACGCTTGAAGGTAGAGAACCAAAAAGCACTAGATTAAATCTTGTTAATTGACTTTGTTCAAAGGTAGATTCTTTACTTGAGATTTTTTGCATCGCAAACTCGTGGGGGGGTTTCTTTTGCTCTTTGCGGTTTGTATTACAGTGTTTGTACTCAGGGCACCGATGTACCATTGCAGCTAATACAGTATCTTCGCCTTGTGTAAAGGCGTAATCTAACCCATTTGCTCGTGCGACTACAATGGGTATTCCTATTTGCTTTTCTACCTTTGGTGCTATACCCTCCAAATCCATTTTCACTATCTCTGTGGTACATGTACCGATCCAAACTATTACACTTGGGTTTCTATCATTTTTTATACGTAAGCAGATCCTTTCCAATTCTTTTTGATCGTTTAATTGAGCTGAGATATCTCCTTCTTCCAATTCTGCCATTGCGTAGCGAGGTTCCGCAAAAATCGTCACTCCAAGAGCATTTTGTAAAAAATAACCACAGGTTTTCGTACCCACTACTAAAAAAAAACTATCCTCAATTTTTTGGTATAACCAAGCTACACAACTAATTGGGCAAAAAGTGTGATAGTTACCAGTTTCACATTCGAAAGCTAGACCTTCCAGAGTTTTCATGGAATTATTTCCTTAGATGTGACAAGTATGTATTAAGATTTCATCTAGAAAAACAAATTTCGTCTTTTTTTACTAAACCATAGTAAAGTCAGTCCGAATATCTTGTTGATTACAAGCAATTTTATTTTTATTTTTATAACTATTTGTATAAAAATCGGATAATAAGCTAAACAATTCTCTATCCGGTATTTCTCTTGGGACAACTCCTTCGGGTTCGGATAAGATTTGATCTGCCACATTTAGGTAAAAATCACATACATAGGTTAGATTTGACTGATCTTCAACCATTTCAAATAAGGTTTTTCCCTTTACTCTTGATATTCGAATATCTTCTACTAAGGGTAACACTTCCAGTACGGGCATAGGACAAGCTTGGACGTATTTATCGATGAGATCTCTTTCGGATGTTCTATTTCCTATTAAACCCACTAAGCGCAAAGGATGAGTGTGCGATTTCTCTCTTACTGAAGCTGCAATACGATTTGCAGCAAATAGAGCGTCAAATCCATTATCAGTTATAATTATGCAATAATCTGCATAATTTAAAGGAGCAGCAAATCCTCCACACACAACATCTCCCAAAACGTCAGATAAGATAACATCATATTCATAAAATGCATTTAATTCTTTCAAAGGTTTTACCGTTTCTCCCACAACATAGCCTCCACATCCAGCTCCTGCAGGAGGACCTCCAGCTTCTACACAGTCTACGCCACCATAACCTTTGTAAATAACATCTTCAGGCCATACATCTTCGTAGTGGTAATCCTTTAGTTGTAAAGTATCAATTATTGTTGGAATTAAGAATCCTGTTGATGTAAATGTACTATCATGTTTTGGATCACATCCTATTTGTAATACCCGTTTCCCTCGTCTGGCTAATGCTATGGAGATATTACAACTAGTTGTTGATTTCCCAATCCCCCCTTTCCCATAAACTGCTATTTTCGTCTCACGAAGCTCCAAATCGCATTGATTTCTCCCGACTATCCTGCATCTTCACCCATCTCTCTCTTTTTTTTTTGCTTCCCTTATTCTCCCTATTTATCTCAAATAGTTTTTTCCATGATCTAGAAATGAAGGTGGAGAGAGAATCCTGGGACTATCCTATTCTACTACGCCTCTTGGGAGGGGGGGAATAGAAACCACTGATGGTTGATTGATCAATGCGAATCATAGGGGGGGGGTTGATCTTGACCTTGTCTCGGCCGATTGACCCCCCCCCTCCTCCCATGTACATGAGTCGGGGGCTATTCTATGCGAATGGGATTGCTATCGCTACTGCCCCTAACTATAATGGGAGTTAGGGCTACACGAAGCTTATGAAATGGCAGAGAAAGCTTAACTCCTTCCAGATAATTGTCTCGGGAGGTATTTATGGGACTGATATCTTCCTCGGTAGCTCAGCGGTAGAGCGGTCGGCTGTTAACCGATTGGTCGTAGGTTCGAATCCTATCCGGGGAGATTCGTATCTACGTCGAGAATCCCCAGTAAATGACTAGGAATAGTAGAATTTCATTTCATACATATGCCAACTAAAATCGCGTTGGACCGTGGTGCCTACTTCAAGCCTCAACAATAACGAATGGAGACGGGAATACTGGTGACGCATCCTACCCCTCCCTGAGTAGCTACAAGGATCTACTTGAGGCATTGTTTTCCTTTTTTTTAGTTTAGTTTCCACTTCAAGAAAATCCGGTGTATCCAATGACTGGACTGAGCAAATTAAGAAGTCAAGTCGGGAGTACAAAAGATCTCTAAGTTGGCAGAAATCTTCCGGAATAACCTATACCCCCAATCCTATCTTTCGGTGAAGAGACTCCTATCATACTTCTATAGTAACTGGTCTCCAAGTTCTCCTTAATACTGAGATTTTTTTTTCCGCATCAGTAGAAGGAAAATATAGATCTTCCTTCTACTGATTTGGCTCTCAATTCTATGGCTGGAGATTTATACGGGGTGGGGAATATCTAGGTGGGAAAACAACAGTTGTTTCATGATATCGAACTCTCATGAAGGAATTGTTTGATTGTTCGATCCAGTGATGCTTTACCAAACCGGAACGGATTGGATAGATATTCATAAGTTTCAAGTAATATATTATAGAAAAGAAAATCCTGAGATTGGTAACGGTTCCGTGTCATCCATTTGTTTCTATGAACCAGAAGGCTAAACCGAAGAAATCGTTCCGGCAAATCCTCCGCTACCGCGTAGCAACCCAAACGAACGGGAGTAAATAGCTGTGGATAGTGCAGATGTATATCTGCAGAAGAGGTTTCCCTGATGTATCCGGGATCTCGCTCCTCCTCATCCAAAGGGAGATTCTTCCACCGATAGCCGGGTTTCAGTTTCGGATTATCTTCGCGATAGAGGAAGAAATCTTTAATTTTCTTATTTGACATCTTATGAAGGCGCTGCCTTCTCATACCGTAAATTGTATAAAGCCTCCGCGCCAGTTCTTTTGTCGACAACAAGTTGCGGCGCGAGGGAGGAATGTTAGGGTCTGGCTGGAACAGAAGCATGGGGTCCCAGATGAAGCGCCCCCCAAAGAGTCGAGTCGTTTCATGAGATCGATCGCAATGTGTTTCATACTCATTAGATGAGTCGCCATAGATTCCCAATTCGAGAAATTGCTCACGTAACAACAAGTTATCTAATCGGTTTTCCAATCTTTTGATGGAGTTATCTGTCCCATCAGTGACAGATTTCTCAAAGCTGAAAAGATACCCGCCTTTCTCGCACCACTTACTTTTTCCCCCTTTAATCTTATTGAATTCGAAATCTTGTTGGGGTATGTAATTCTGATTGTAGTAAAGCAGAATTAAGTTATACAAATGGTTGGGTTCGGATAATAGCCTGATCAATTGGTAAGTTCCGCTTCGCAAGAAACGGAGACGCCAAGCCTTGCGGGACCAAGTAATGTCACGCGATATCTCTGTCGTCGAGTTTCTTAATTCGGGTGACTGTTGCATCTCGAAATCGGTTAGACTACTCAGTATCCCTCTTCTCATAGATTTGGAAGAGCGACTTGGGGAAGTTACACCTGAGCAATACTTGGGTTTTCCAATAGGAAAGGGGAGAGGAAAACTATTACTGCGTCGACTCCCGGCCTTACGAATCTCTGGACCTGAGAATTTAGTTGGGAGGTTTTCTAGGACACCACAAGCTAGGTTTAAGTCATTCTCTACAAGTTTGTTGAGAACCGTGAGATTCTCTTTTTTCCCCATATCCATTTGGAACGAATCGTGAGCTACTAATTTGGCTAGTACCTCTAGGAGATGCGAAAACATAGTGAATTCATCAATTATTGATTCATTTCTTAAAGGTTCCACATACCAGTTAGACAAGTAATAAAATCGCATCTTTAACGCGTCACGACCAATAGATGGGATATTTGTGAGAAAAAGATCTATCAAACTATTTATCGGAGTGGCTTCCGCCATCTTGTAGGAAGAGATTTCCCATTCAGAATCAGGTTCCATCCCATTGCCCATATCACTAACAGTCGAATGTTGCCTATGCAAAGCTAATCCAATTGCGTTCCCACATACAAACTTTTCCCTTTTGGAAGTACCTATTAATAACGCTTCATTAGCGAGAAAAAATAAATCTCGTTTACTATAACCTGCAGTTTCAGACACAGTACTCTCAAGAAGAGACGGATTAGTCCCTATCTCAAAACCTTTGATACGTAATAGGATCGACAATTCTTTCTGACGTTGACGCCCATTGAACTTCCGAAGATTTATTAATTAGCTTAACCGATTCGGAGCTACTGAAGCTGGATCTATCCTCGCAGGCACGTGAGTGGTGGCAATAACGACGTTCGCGCGGATGTCGGAGTTGCCGAGCTTGTGACCAATACTCTTCAAGATTCGGCAAAGTAAAAATTTGGGATCAGCTTCTAGCTTATTATATGAACGACAAATATTCAATTCATGAATATCTTGAATCCATGGTGTACAGGGAGACATCTCTCTTGCTATTTTGAAGACGATATCTAATCGGTGTACGCTCTCTTTCGAAATGAAATTCCCACGTACATTTCTGAATCTGAAAAAAGATCGGTTGTATATGAACTTCTTTAGTGGTAGTTTCACCACGGGAAAGTAGGAGTTGAATGCTACATCTCTAATGATGGAGGATCGGCCAGTCTCTACAGGTCCTACTAGTAAGATTCCTTTAGGTAGCAATAATCCCGATTGGAGTGAAATAGGTATGTCACGACATGGGATATCTAGTAAATTCTCTCTACGCCTTGTTGTTGCTGAAAATACAATAGTTCTTCCAAGGGCGGAAAAAGCCCACTTCTCCGCAGGATCTAACTTACAAATCTTGTGGCTCAATAGATCATTTTGCCAGAATTGAAGTAAGTATGCTAAAACATTGGATCTTCCTTGTAGGTAAGGTTCATGAAAGATATTGTTGCTCAATAAATCATAATTGGATTTTGATCTCGATGCATACCTGTAGAGGATCTGAGTCGTTACTAAATGTTGAGTCAGTAGTTCTTTCTTACTTTCTAAGATATCAGGGCTTTCCCTACGAAATATCCATGAATCAAGTTCATTCTTCACAAGAAGGAAGAAGGTGATATTACTTACATAATTCAAGAATCTATTCAAAGAATGAATCAGTAGATCTCTAGTTAACATTTAGCTTGTCGGGGGGGAATACATTACCTTTTTTAAATAGGATCTACGCATCGGGTCTGTTAAATATTCAATAGTATCGAAACGTTTCCACGAATGAAAGGAATTGGAACCCGAAACGGCAAACAAAGGATGTTTCAATGACGCGAGAACAAATAATATTGAAAGGATGTAGCAATAGGAGATAGGCCTATTGGAAAATTGAGATACCGACCATTCCCCCAGATGTAACATCTCCGCTTCGTTAGGGATTTCTCTGAGAATGAGAAGATCTGTCTCGGATAGTATAGTGTTAATAGAATGGCTTCCGAATCTCAATCCTAACCTTTGCAGGCTTTGGAGTAAATAACCTTGTGCGCCACTTCCTAAACCCCCAGCAATCCCTCCAAAGATCTTAGGAAGATCATGATTTGAATCGTGATTTATCTTAAGTCCTATTTCTGGATATGTTTCTCCAATTAGAGCGCAGAAGTATCTCCACCAGGTAGGGGTGAAAAACAGGGGTATATAATCTCTCAATAAGCCCCATTTTTCGCCGATACTGTTTTTCCAGAAGATCCAAGAGATCTTATATCTGTTCAAATCTTTTGAGAATTCATTAGAATTGATGAAATGGAACGGGCGAGTATCTTTTTCCCGGGCAGATGAATCTGCGAACCCCACATCTTTGCGAAGAACCTCCTTCCCAAAACCAAAAGGTCTCGCTAGAAATATCGATGGTACGTCATCGCATAATGAGAATCTTAGCGACCAATAAGGTGTATCCCATTCCTCCGGTTCCCAGAAATACTCAATAAACAAACCGTTTTGATGGACTCGATTCCCGGTGGAATCATTTCCCGAGTCTAATCCATCTTTTAAAAATATCTCAGAATCGAATCGATCTAATACCAGATTCCGACGAGGTTGGGTTCGCTGATGATCCGACCACGAGTCGGAGTTTACCGGCGCCTCCCCTAAAGAAACTCCATCGTTACTACACGAGGATAGGAACGAGTCTGTTGCTTTACCGGGGGATGAGTTCAAACTTGCCAGTAACCCAGTCAGATGCAAGATAGAATTGCGAAGTCCATCTAAATGAGTTACTCTTGTCGCAGACTCAGACAGATTAGGCGACATAAATTGAATTAGCGTGACTAAGTGACCAGATACCTCCCCTACCGTTTGTTTCGAGAAATTGGATGATAACGAATCTGACAGTTGGGGATGAATCAATGAGATGATATCAGGTGAGATGACTTTCTCATCGGAGCCCACAGAAAAGTTTTCTAACACGTTGAGATAACTACTGCTGCAGTTTCTGACTAAGAAACCCCCTTCGATTTTTGGAATGAAGTTGTTTCCAGGACGGCTCCGTATACGTATAGGTGAGTCGTTTCTCTCATTCATTTGATCGGAAATGTTCTTTGGGATACCCCCACTAATATTCCTAATTGAATTCCCCTCACGACCTAAATCATAAAGAAAAAGATTCCAAATCTGCCTACCCATAATAAAAAGAGACTCACTGGAGAATCCTGCTCGGATAGCTTCGATGCGAGGCAACCCGAGAAAGGTGGGATTCGACGCAGGTTTTAGTGCGGTCGAAGAGCCTATTGATTGTTGATTTGTTAACGGTTTAAACCCGACTAGGAAACTCTTTCTTTCTTCAAGAGTTGTTTTGAAAGAAAGTATCTGTTGGTCAATGTAACCATCGACTAAACCTGAGAAAAAATCATGCTCAATATGATCCATTTTGTTCAATCTCTCAACATCTATGTCGTCCAATTTCTCGATACAGTAAGCGATGGTATCTATCATAGCTTTATGGCGAGTAGCCCCAGCAACAATCATTTCAGAAAGAAATAACATATTGAGAAATCGATGAAGATATCTCTTGGTATGTCGATTGGTACTACGTAGAATGACGCCAGTAGTACTTAGCAACCCGTCCCCCACTATTGACATACGGCATATGAATTCCTCCAATTGGTACATCATTGCTTTTCGCCAGAGTTTTCCTTTCCCGACAGGCAAGAGAGACAAAACCGCCGTCGCATTGAGCCATTTATGCATATTGGATTGGACATTCCTACACTCACCAATCCGAAAGGTAACATATTCATTTGATAGACACTCTACGTAATCCTTCCACTTGAATACTGTTTATTCAGTTGCAATTCGTGTCACACTGGTGTATTCTCCTACACCCGTACAGCCATCCAACCAATATCTGAGTCGGGAGAAATATTCAGTGGATAACGTGCAGAAATAATCGTGGAGAAGAGATATGTATGTAAAGTAGATAGGTATGATTCTATTTTGCCCATATAATCTAACTGGAGAATATCTCGAATCTAGGTTCCCTCCTCCTTCCAGTTTGTTTAGAAGATTAGTAATCTCATTTCGATTAGTTGTTTCCTTAGGTATCTTGAGAGATGTTTTAAAACAGTTTGGGAGAATATCATCGAAGTCGAAGTATCCACTACTTGCTAACCTAGGTTTCTTGCCAGATATTTTGGTAAATGGCATATTTGTCCCCATTTCCAATAGAGAAGATCCTTTCTCGGATTTGATGCTATTACTAACATAAATATTTATTTCCCCACCCCAAAGAAGGTTTGATTTCCCAATTATGAGAAGGAAGTCAGTGAGTCGGTTTATTAATGGATTACTAACTTGTGGATAAGCGTATAGAACAGGAAAGACTTTCCTATCTTCTCCATAATCTAATTCGGGTAGAGAGTTGCAAAACAACTTCGTTTTCTCATGAGACATAAACAAAGACAAGTTGGAAAAGGCTTCTTGCTCAGAGGAAAACGCCGATTTATCCCCTCGTCGATCGACTGAATCTGCGGATTCGAGTAACGCTCTTTTACAGGGGTTCAATACTACGGGACTTAATGAATCGTTTCCAAGCCATATTGCTTGTAGCCGACCCAGATCTTGCCTGTTACCAATTTTGCAGAGAGGCGGCGACTGTAAATTGTTTTGGTGGCAGTCACTTCCGCTGTTGGAAACTATGAATTGTTTATAGGATTTGAAAAACATAAGCAAATATTTCAAACGCCTACCCCCACGAACCACTTGAATCTCTTTAGATTCATCCTTGAATCTATCCCCGCCAAATAAATCCTTTGTTATGCGTGCCTTCCATCTACCGGAAAGCAAGGGAGTCGTCACATCATCATAACGAATGCTAATCTCCTCCTCTGAAGAATCCGCAGAGATTGAAATCTCTTTGTTTGAACCTAAGGAGTAGGGAGCTGGTACCCTTCCCTTCCCATTTCTTCTAAGAGAGAAGAATCTCTCGAATAGAAGGAAGCAATCGTAGGGAGAATTGTCAGAATCCTCTGTGTGTTTCTTTCTTATCCCGTAACCTCCATTAATGACTTTTGCTAATACAAAACTTCTCTCGATCGAATCCTTGTCACTTAAGGAATGCATGAAAATTGGTATTGACAGCAACATCAACATTTCCAGGATGACGCTACTACCCCTCATTACTGAATGACGAAGATTACGTACAAACAATGAACTTAGAAATCAAAAGTCAGATAATCTGATAAAAGGTTTATTAGTGGAAACCGGACTAACTACAAGTTCTTCGAGATGTTGGTTTTTCAATGATTCGGAGAAGTACTTTAATGCATCGACTTCGACGAAGTCCCAAACCTCAGATGAAGAATCTGGGCCCCTTATTCCTACTCGTTCTTCTACCACCTTTCTCATCATAGTTTCTTTCCCTTATTAGTTCCGAGACTATTTCTCTACCTATTCTCCATATTTATTATATTATATGGAGAATCTTGAGATTTTCAAGATGGTATGAAAAGATTCTATTAGTCGAGTCTGGTTATTTCCGTAAATAGCCGCATCGAAAATTGCAATGAGATTGGGAATTCTGCGATGTCATTATCTAACCCACATATATCCCACCCAACTCAACAAATCCTTTCCGTTCCAAGCGATAAGCGAGCGGATCGGTATTATGGATTACCCCCGGATGGGCGAACGACGGGGATTGAACCCGCGCGTGATGGATCCACAATCCATTGCCTTGATCCACTTGGCTACGTCCGCCCCTTATTTCTGTCACTTGTTGAGGAGTCGAAAGTGACCGAGGTCCATTCGTTAAACTAGATAAATGATTCTTTGATTGATACACAGCCATATCAACTCCATAGATCTAACAAGACAACATAGAATCTGCGAAATGGGGAATGTACTCCTAACTTCTTCAAAGGTTGAAGGGTTGTAAACATTTTGCAAATAAAACTAATAACTCTTCCCGATTCATTAAGAAATCCCGATATTTTAACTCTTCGTTCTTCTCGATTTGAGGTGGGAGACAGCTGACCGTGAGATTGATTGTGACGGGACGTTATCCCCTTCTCTTTTCGTTCTACCGTACGAACCAGTCCTCTCTATTTCTTTTTCCAGTGGATACCAAACCCTCCAATTTTGGTAAATAGGGTTTGGTATCCAGTTGTGCTGCATAACCAGACGGATATTACCCGTCTATAAAAGGGGCTTCGACAGAAGCTAAGTCTAGGGGGAAATTATGAGCGTTACGCTCATGCATGACTTCCATACCTAGGTTAGCACGGTTTATGATGTCAGCCCAGGTGTTTATAACACGGCCTTGGCTGTCAACCACGGATTGGTTGAAGTTGAAACCATTCAAGTTGAATGCCATAGTGCTGATGCCTAAGGCAGTGAACCAGATACCTACTACGGGCCAGGCAGCTAAAAAGAAGTGTAAAGAACGAGAATTGTTGAAGCTAGCATATTGGAAGATCAAACGACCGAAGTAGCCATGAGCAGCTACAATGTTGTAAGTCTCTTCTTCTTGGCCAAACTTATAACCTGCATTGGCAGACTCATTCTCAGTGGTTTCTCTAATCAAACTGGAAGTTACCAAAGAACCATGCATAGCACTGAATAGAGAGCCGCCGAATACGCCAGCTACACCCAACATGTGGAAAGGATGCATAAGGATGTTGTGTTCAGCCTGGAAAACGATCATGAAATTGAAAGTACCAGAAATGCCCAGAGGCATACCGTCAGAAAAACTTCCTTGACCAATTGGGTAGATCAGGAAGACGGCGGCAGCAGCTGCGACTGGAGCTGAGTAAGCAACAGCAATCCAAGGACGCATACCTAAACGGAAGCTTAGTTCCCATTCGCGACCCATGTAGCAAGCTACACCAAGTAGGAAGTGAAGAACGATCAGTTCGTATGGACCACCATTGTAAAGCCATTCATCGACGGAAGCTGCTTCCCAGATTGGGTAGAAATGTAACCCAATAGCTGCAGAAGTAGGGATGATAGCACCGGATATAATGTTGTTACCGTATAGCAAAGAACCAGAAACAGGCTCACGAATACCATCAATATCTACAGGAGGAGCTGCGACGAAAGCGATGATGAATACGGAGGTTGCGGTTAGTAGGGTGGGAATCATCAAGACACCGAACCATCCGATGTAAAGACGGTTTTCGGTGCTGGTGATCCAGTCGCAGAAGCGACCCCATAGGCTTGCGCTTTCGCGTCGTTCTAAAGTTGCAGTCATGGGAATTCTCGGTTTTCGAAAAGGAGTTAGTGATTCCCCAGGCTAGTAAGCCTGTTATTTTGTATTGTATCACAAAAATATATCTGTGTCAACCAAAAGATTGAGTCTCTAGGATTACCGGATACAGAAGCTTCTTCCCCGTATCTCGATATTTTTGTTACTCCTTTCACAACCTGGATTTCCTAAAACAAGGGAAGGAGAGGGATGAGATTTATCTCCTAAATGATGCACGCTCCTAACCCTAATCACTGTCGGCCTCTAAGAAACTAATTCCGTCCGCGCCAAGCCTTTTCACGAACGAAGCACTCCGCAGCTTGGCATCGACCAACGTATTGCAGATATTGCAATAATTAACAAACTGAGAAGGAAATAGTCGTCAACCCCTCAATCATCCATTTCTGTGTAGTATTTTTTGACTCCCCGATCCTTGCTCCAATCCACAATCTTTTTGTTTTTGTTGTGGATTGGAACTAATCTAAACAAAACTAACGGAAGTGGGCAAAAGCTTTGTTAGCTTCCGCAACTTTATGAGTCTCCTCCTTTTTCCGTATGGCACTACCGGAATTTCTGGCGGCATCCATCAATTCATCACTCAATCTTAAAGCCATACTTCGACCTGAGCGTTTTCGACACGCGATCAATGACCACCGGATGGCCGATGCTTTTCCTTTTGCAGGTACTACTTCAACGGGAACTCGATAAGTTGATCCACCTACACGTTTGGTTTCTGTAACTACATCGGGAGTTACCCCACGCACTGCCTGTCGCAGAACAGACAGTGGGTTCCTACTTGTCTTTTATCTAATCCGCTTCATAGCCTGATAGGAAATCTGATAAGCTAGTGATTTTTTGCCGTTTTTTAGAATACGATCAACCAGCATGTTTACTAATCGATTGCGATAAATTGGATCCGATTCGATATTTCTAATTTCGTTCACGACACTGCTCCGATGTACCACGAGTTTACAAAGACTTTAAGTAATCTTTCTTTTTCCTTCCCAACGGTGTCTTAAGCTACTATTTTGGCTTCTTCACTCCATATTGTAGAGTGGATCCACCGGTTAGTGAGGGATCTCCCCCCAAACTGCACGTGCGACTTTCGCCGAATACAGCTTTCCATATGATTGAGTAACAACTACGTTTTCAACTAATTTTTGTTCGTCACGCAAATCATATTTACTCATTGCACATTGAGCATCCGTCTCCTCTTCTTCCACGGAGAAGGGAGAAATAGGTATGGGAAGTGGAGATCTCGCAATTCAGTGATCTTACGAGTAATGTCCGTAGGTTTCCTAATCCAATCGGTAGATGTAGACAAAGTCTCCGCCAAAGAGTCGTAGTCTTAACCCGAACCTGTTCCAGAGGGGAAAGACTCCTTAGGTAGGAGTACGGGTAAAACTCAACTTCACCTGCTAGAGTAAAAC